AAGTTAAGGTTTTGTATGTATTATATCCTTTCGATCGAGCGACAACTTCTAAAGAAGGTCTTCATTCCCCTTTGAAAGAAGTAAAAAAAAAGTGAGGGAAATGGAGAGAGATAAAGTTGCAGAAGTGCTTCTAGATCTCATGGAATAAGGCAGAATTTAGAACAAAACTTTCCATCTCTTGCTTTCATAGAAAAACATTTTTTGAAAATACCGATTACATTACCGCAGGCCAAAATGCAATTTTGAAAAGCAAGCCAGAGAAAAGCATCGTTGAGATAATACCTTTCATCCTAATCTCATCTACTGAAAAAGGGGCCCTCTTGATCACCTGAAGAGATTTTTAGGCTTGGCATAATTATTACCGTGAGGATTGAGCTGCCAAAAGATATTATCCTCCCTATAAAAAGTATTCTGAAGCCAAATGCTCTTGGATGGGTAGTTGAATAGAGGGAGAAATCCTTTTTTCTCCTTCATATTGAATGTAGTCTATCACTTTGAGATCATGATAACCTTGTGAATTGATATAAATTATGGCATGCATCTCTGAGTAGAGTGGCATGGCCAAACATCATCCCAGAAACGAATCAGCTTACCATTGCCCAACCAAAGTATAGCCCAAGTTCTGCCTGAAAGTCTTTCTGTATCAAATAAGACCTTTCTTTCAGCAGTTTTTCTTTCTAAAAGGTTGAGGTTATTCTGGGCCGGGCTTGGATGGCATCGAGGTTGGCTCTTCCAGTTGTTTTTGCTGTACTGTCTGTTCCAATTGGCGGCCGAGCGCTAACAAACATATGGTAGACCAGACAGCTGTTCTGGTTATGTTCTTCCTATTAGGGGAGGTGAAGCTATATTAGATTACGTAGGTGACGAGAATAGAATACTATATTGGGCTATTCTAGTTCGATGCAAGAAGATAAATGGGGCCGAGGCCCTTATTATATTATACAGCAGGCTTGGGTTTTCTTGCTACAGACGAGAGAGACAGAGATCTCAAGGAGCAGACCATTATTCACCGACAGACGCAGTCTATTCTCGCCGATCGGTATCAGGTGCCCCCCTCTTCTCCTCAAAGGTTCTCATTCGACGATTCCCTTTCTTCTAGCAGCTGAGTGAGGATCCGCTGTCTTAGTTGAAGTTGTTCCGGTGTAGCTAGCTGCTCTTCCTTTTGGTTTGGTCCGACGGGAACTGCTTGTTTTGTTTCAGGAGTTCCGCTTCGTGCCTTTCCTGTCTGGTCGGTCGGGTGGGTGAGTAAACTTACTCTCCTTATCGCTCCGTGGGGATATAGAGCGGGCCAATGATGAATTGAATCTTCCCTCTTCGTAGTATTCCATGCTGCAGCCGATTATCCAACCCTGGAATTAGCACCGGATCATTTGGAGACGACTGCACCGGACGTACAAAATAGGGTCAGAGGAGGACCCCACGGTTACTGTAGAGCCAGTAGTGGGGGTCTTTCCTCAGATTCTTTCTTAAATACGAAAAGTCTGGTGCCCCGCTCGCCATTCATTGAGAGCAAGCTCTAACTATCAGTTCTCACTCAATCCAAGAGCTAAAACGAAGCATTCATTTCATCTTCTTCCTGTAGCGCATCCGGCTTTCCATCATATCGCTTTACATGGGTAAACTACGAAGAAAGCACTTGGTCCTTGTTGACCCCTCAATAGAATGGAATTGAAGACCTGGACTTGGCACTGAATTACTCCTCCCCTCTGCTGATTAAGTTAAGATCCTCAAAAGAACGCTCTAGGGGCCCCTACGTGACTAAAGGTTCGTTTCTACTCCGCTTTCGACTCTTCCACTGGTTGGTGACCTGGGGTGAAGAAGCATCGCAAGACCCTCTTTTTTAGGTAAAGCTTTTCATTTTTCAAAATCTAATAAGTAGAATCAGAGCACTGATCCGCCTGTGAAAGAAAGCTTTCGTCGATCGCTTGAAAGAAGTAAGTTCTATCTTTAGAAATTGAGATTTGGTTGGTCTTCCATCTACTAAGGTAGAAATCCCTAATGGAATCGCCTTAAATTAAATAAAATTTCATCTTACTCTATCTCTATCCTGATAGCCAGTTTAGCAAAGCCTCTGAACGATGTAAATCCACCGCTAAGACGACCCCCGGGCTCGCTCTCTACCGCAGGTTATATTTGCACGTGTTGGGTACTATCACGCTCAATTTCAGCCATTCCCTTCTTCGTGTAACAGATGTGCCTTGCTCTTCCTTCGTTTTCGTGGGCGGTTTAGCGCTGCTTTTGGTGGACATAGAACCTATAGTCGACATCATCCGTTATCGGCTGCCCATTGGAGGAACAGGAAGAAGCCACCGTATCTGATCCCTAACTCCAACTCCATAAAAGAAGAAGTCGTAGGGACTCCATTCACGGGCACCTCTTCGGGTTAATAACCAAATCCTCGTCTTAGAGCTAGAGCTATGGAGTGTGAAAGACAAAGTATAGTTGTAAGTTGGAGTTCCTCTGAGCACACAAGAAAGAGTGCCGCCCGGGCTTTCAGTTTCGTTAGCATCATGCGACAGGTAGTACTTCCGTCGCCTCCGATACCAGGCCATAAAGTGTTGGAGGGGAGGCACAGGATCCCGGGGAGAGTATAAGTGTTTGCTAGCGGCCCCAATCAATGCCCAAGGGCAGAAGCGCTGTGCGAGAAAACCATACATTATTCCATTCCGACCTAGATTACTCCTCTGCGATGCTACTAGTCCTTTCTTCTTACAGTGATGAGAGTTCAGTCATTCGAAGCTCCGTCCGCTCCTGATCCCGATGCCGCTTTTGACTTTAGTTCCCAGGTTGTTTCGGAAGTCCATCCCACTGCTAGCCCAAAGCAGTAGTCTTTAGTCTTTCTTTGAAACCAGTTTTTTTCACTCGCTTCAATCTTGGTTACGGATTCATTTCATTAATCTAATAGGGCGAGCTAAAGGCCTTCGTTCCTCGGATTGGGAAAAGAGATCGGGATTGAAGCACCTTTATCTTGGTCGGGGCCTGCCACTCAGTGATAGCACGGACCTTCTCCTTGTCCATGCGTATAGTTCCAGCCCTTATACAGTGGCCGAGGAACATCATTTCGTGCTGCGGGAATGAGGAGAGAAGTTAATATGAAAGTCTCACAAGAAGGATGGAATCGTGGAATTGATTGGGGTTAGAAAAGTTCCTTAAGCTAAGGTAACTCCAGGATACAGGGACGAAGTGGCCTACTAGGGTTTTCTTAGGACTCTAAGAATAAGAAGAGCTTATTCATTCCACTTTCCTTTTTCCTTTCAAGGAAGAGTTTTTTTAGATCAATGAAGGAGAAGGAAGAGGGCACAGGAGATTCGATTCAGTCAGCTTGGTTCTTGACTTTGCCATTTAAAAAGAACTATTCAAGTGAAGTGCAAGATCCATGACCCGACCGCTTAGCCTATGTAGGGGGAAGATCATACCGGAATGAAATTATGCCTTTAAAGAAGGACTTTCAGGTAAGCATGCATAGCTTGATGGGAAAGATAATAGAAGGAGTAGGTTATCTTATAGTATCAGTATCCCTCTATCCATCTGTCTTGCATTGCTTTGCTTCACTGGAGCTTATATAAATAAAGCGGCGATACGAAGAATAGAGAGAATCTGTTTGTGTAGATGGACTGACTTTACTACCATCAAAGCTAGCTTCCGGTTCTATTCCTTTTTCTTTGAAGTAAAGGCTTGGTATCGACGAATAAATAAGCTCTTTCTACTTTTCCCTAAAAGCTCATCCTAAGGAAAGCAGTTTTCGCTCGAGAAGATAGCTTAAGTTATAGTTATCACAGCTAAAGCGATAGCAACTCATGAACGAAGCGCTCGACCATAGGGAACGAGCGGAATAAAAGTAGCGAATTAAGGGTTAGGTAAGTAGCAGAAAACTTAGGTATCTTCTACCAGGGTGATAGACTTACATTTTGGCAATGGCACATAGCTGGAACGCCCTTCTATCCTCTCATATTATGCCACAAGCCTGATAGCCAAATGATAGAGGCGCAGGGGATTCATTCGGGTTCTCAGCTAGCTGCCATCTAGAGTATATAAAGCAGCTTGAGTAGTAAAGTCTTGTGCTATGAACGTATAAGCGGGTAAAGAGTACATTGAGCGACCAAGAAATCAATAACCCCTAAAGAGGCTAGAGCAAGGCCTAATTGAAAATGAATCGAATTCTTAATTGTGTCATATTAGAACGAATGCAAGACTAGAGGACTCCCAGGAAGATAAAGTGAAAGCGGAGGAATGTGGCTTCTGGTCTTTCACCATTGGGCTATCGCTTAGGAAAGCTGCCTGCTTTTTCTTTATGGCTTGAGACTGTGGTAACTCTTCACTTGACGAAAGAACCTCTTTTTCGTTTCGCACCTTCAGTGAGCGAGTACTTTTTCTGTTCTATCTTTTGAGTCTTGCAGTAGTAAGGTTCATCTTCTTTTCCCTGAGTCCTAAGGGTTTCATCTCAAGCATTCCAACTCTATCTTAGCCCGTATATGTAGTAGGTCTGATAGTTTTTTCCGTATGAAAAGGAGGAAATTACGTCTGTGAGACTGTGGTACCTCCTGCCAGTAATGATTTCTCTTTTTGAGCGATTTCAGTTCCTTACGTTCTTGAGTCACGATCGATGGAAAATCCTCTAGCTTGGCCAAATTACTTTCATCGTGTAAGCACCAATGCTCTTGCTCAAGCCGTTAATGTGGTCGAAGAGTCTTTCCCTTCAGGCATTAAGAACTCAAGCCGGAAGAAGAAAAAGAGGCGCGCACCCCCTCACACAACTACTTATAGGACCAGTCGAAAAGAAAATGCACCTTAAACAGAAGGGGACACTAGCCCAGTTAAGAAAAGCCACCCTAGCAGAATGGGGAAAGGCATACTACCTACCTCTCCTCTGACTCCATTTACCTTAGAATAGGCGGCGAAACCGCCACAACATATATCTTGTTCCGTGCTATTGAGAGATAGGGGACAAAACGCCCTTAGACCTATACCGGCGGGGAGCAGCGGATACACTTCAGAGATAGGAAAAAGGTTCGAAGAAAAAGGATGCTAAATGGTATGGTAAAGTAAACCCTTGTAGGACCACCGAGGCTGGAACCAAGTAAAAAAAGAAAAAAAAAAAGAAAGAAAAAATGCCTGCCCGCGGAAAAGCAGTTGGGCATTCTCCATGAAAGCAGAGGCCCTCGCTCGAAGATAAAACAGAATGAAAAGCACAGCCGGCGGACCACGAGAGGTCATTTTTTACGTAGGAATAGCCTAGAGGGAATCGAATACTCGACTTAGACACAGGGGATAGCCGGACGAGGGGACCTACGATTGAAATTCTGTTAAGGAAATGGCCAGACCATATGTCAATGGCGGCACATAAGCTCGCTCGCTCACACCTTTATTCGATTCGAAGTACCTTCCACGATTGGACCACTTTTTAGGAATTGAATCCTTTTCAGACAAGCAGACCGGACAGCTAGGACGGAATTGACCACATCGAAAGCAGACCAAGAGCATTTCCCTAAAAGCGGGGCTTCCCTATTAGACTGCCCCTCAAGAAGGAAGAAGCAATCTGATGCCTCTCTTTCTCCTTAGTCTAGAGTGGAGGTTCAAGATGAGAAAAAGCGGATTGGGAGTTATGCCAAAAATACCAGGTTTTCTCAAACTTTGGAGATTGAGATGTCCCTCCAGTGGTCCGGTAAGAGGGTTTAGCATCATTCCCGTAGCGTCGGGTATCGGGGCGAGGACCTGGTCTTGTGGAGAACCATCCGCGAGGCTTTTTCCTTATGATTAGCTTGGATGATATGCTTTTGTAGCGATTGAATGCTTTCTGGGTCTATCAGCATTAGCCTAGAATCGTATCAGGAGGGGCCATTCCCCTTTCCTCTAGTCTTTCTACCTTCTCTCCCGCATCAAGTACTTCTTTTTATCTTACGTCTGCTTCGGTCTGTGCTTTGGAGTCTTCGTCCCTCTAGCCCGTAGTCTGTCTATGAGAGCGAGTTCATGTGCTTGCAGTTGTAGAACCATTCGCCTATCGTAAGGGTAAGGGCCATTGCCTTCAGTCGGTAAATAGATCGAGGGGAGGGGGAGTGAGGCTATCATACCAGATGGGCGATCATCTTCTTATGAAGTTATGGCGGGATATCAAGCAGATCTTTATTAAGCAGTGGTTCCAACTCTATCAAATACATGATCGGAGATAGGTCCGGCAATCGAAGAGACAAGCAATCATAGCAGGCACGAAGCACCAGAAAAGGGGTGGAGAACTTCTTTCGTCGAAAGTGCCAGAGGGGCCAACGCCTACCATATGGGAGATCGACCTGTGAGGCAAAGGTGCGGCAAAAAAAGGTCTGGTACCAGCCAAGGTGGAGAATTCCCCCATTTGCTTGCTTTCTATATTCTAATGATAGCCCGCCACCTCCCCGGTAGGGCATCTCCTCTTTGACTCCTCTGATCTTGTACCTAAGGACTATGCTTTACTTTTCCATTAACTTCCTCATATCACGTCTTACTGATATCTTATAGGTAATAGAGTCTCAAAGCAGGGTCCCCCCAATGACAGCCTTCTTGTCTACTCACTTTTGATACTAGTACACCTTTGCGTGGTTTCTGTCTTCACTTTATGGCAATTCTCTCGATCTCTGATAAGTCAGCTAAAGGAAGCAAACTCTAATATAAGTTAGTAGCTTTCACATCCTTCCTATATATAGGAAGTAGCTAAAGCATCCTTACTCTCTATAGTCAGTAGCTTTCGCATCCTTTTCTTATCTATGTTCTTACCTCAAGTTTCTTTCCTTAGGCAGGTTTCACACTAAAGTTGAGAAAAGGCATAATAGAAAAGAAGTGAAAAGAAAAAGAAGTGGCGCTATAGAGTCTGATTCCCTATAATAAATAGAAGTGGAGGGGTTGCTTGCTATTCCCATATCAATCGATGAAAGAGAACTAGGGAGTGGTTAGAAGAAGCTATTTAGGTAACCTTTGCTTAGAGGACCGGCTATACTACTAGTGACTTAGATCTTGTGAGAAAGCAGAAAGTCGGGTGCCCGCAGCTACTTTAAATGTGAAAGGAGTGAAGTTAGCCTATCAGTAAGCACTCCTTCTACTCTTTAGGAATCCCCTGGAAATAGAATGATGAAGTGATGGGTAAGCTCAAGTAATCCCTACCTTCCCTAGAGAACTGAGAAGAGATAGAAGTCAGATTAGCTCTCCAAAATGAGTAGAGAAGAAAGTCTAGCTTCCCAGGGAGTAAAGACGGGAAAGCCTTACCTCTTACGAGATAGAAAGAACCTCAGAGAACGGAAAGAGCCAAGGTCGTAAAGACAAAGGCAGAAAAGCCTAGGTATAGGTAGCGAAAGTCAAGGTACGAGACACCAAGGAGTTAGAAAATAATAGAACCTGTAACGGAAACAGAGTTTTAGCCGGCTCATTAGAGCAAGTGAAATATGCGTCAAATTGGCTTCTTTATAGGATTCTCGTCTGATTGAACAAGAGCGTATGCACCTTAAAAAAAGGGATTCTCGTCTGATTGAACAAGAGCGTATGCACCTTAAAAAAAGGGAAGATCGTATGATTGCACGAGATCGTATGCACCTCCTTTTCTCCTTTATTCCGGGCAATAGATAAGTAAGTGAGTGCCCCGTGTACTTTCCCTATCAATTTTCATGTACTAGTTTTTATTGTATAGAGAAGAAATCTCGGTTCGAAGGTAGGTAGCTTCCTTTCACAAGCCTGTTTTCACTTCCTTATAGAAAGTAGGCTGCTACCGAACTCATTAGCAAGCAAACGGCATCGCCCTATCTCAAGCAGCTCACTACTCACTAAAGTCTATGTGAGAAACCAAGCTATTTCACTCCTGTGGGATTCAAACCCACCGCATAGGCAGCTTTCGAATAGGCCTTGATTACACCGAGTAAGGATGCGAAAGCAACTGACTAAATATAGTCTGGAGCTGGACACCATCTTAAGTAATAGAACTCCCAGTTGTGTTACACGAACCTTTCTTTCTCTTCTGAGTTCTCTTAGATGGGAAATGAAAACGATTAGCCCCACACGAGGTTTGTGAATTAGTGTACGTAGTGCAATCAATGCTCTGGTTCCTAGGGCCGCACCGGCAAGAGAAAGAAAAAGAATGAACGGTAGAACGCGAGGATATAATGCTTTCGGCTGTTCGCCCTTTGGGTGAATAGCGGCATTCCTTACAGGGAATGGTCCCTTAAAGTCTAACCGACCTTCTTGGTCAATAGAGGACTCAGTTCATTTAGTAGCAAGGTTCCCGGGACGGCTTTCTGTAACACGGGTAAATGAAAATGGAAAATTGACGGATTTCGGCTGTTATGCTATTGTTTATTTGTCACATTCCATACCTTTCCAGTGTGATCTACTACATTTCGTTATTGTAGACCTTCGTTCGCGCTGACCCTTCCGTAGCAGGTTTTTTCGGGCGTTTTCTAGGATCAGAAGGAACCGCTATAATGACCACTACGTGCGTTTCATTCTCTTCGATCTTATCTTTGATTGCTTTTTAAAACGTCTTTTTAACTGAACTACAATGGTCTGATTCTTTTGAAGAAGATATGTAGGCAATTCGGCGTATACGCGGATGCGACCCCATCCACTCCCTCCATCCATGGATAAGGATAAAACAGCATCTTTCACTGTTTCGTTGGAAAAACGCAAATCTCATATTGACTTTCTTTCGGCCTACGCTAAGGGTACTTTAAATATTTTGAGATCTTTTTTGTTTTTTTGTTTTTTTTTATATATATAAAGGCCCCAGAACGCTAAAAGGTGAGGGAACCTGAGTTCTCTTTCTAAAAAATAAAAATAAAAATAAGTGACTATAAGGAAACAACGATTCTCGATTCTTAAACAACCTATCTTCTCCACACTGAATCAGCATTTGATAGATTATCCAACCCCGAGCAATCTTAGTTATTGGTGGGGGTTCGGTCCGTTAGCTGGTATTTGTTTAGTCATTCAGATAGTGACTGGCGTTTTTTTAGCTATGCATTACACACCTCATGTGGATCTAGCTTTCAACAGCGTAGAACACATTATGAGAGATGTTGAAGGGGGCTGGTTGCTCCGTTATATGCATGCTAATGGGGCAAGTATGTTTCTCATTGTGGTTTACCTTCATCTTTTTCGTGGTCTATATCATGCGAGTTATAGCAGTCCTAGGGAATTTGTTCGGTGTATCGGAGTTGTAATCTTACTATTAATGATTGTAACAGCTTTTATAGGATACGTACCACCTTGGGGTCAGATGAGCTTTTGGGGGGCTACAGTCATTACAAGCTTAGCTAGCGCTATACCTGTAGTAGGAGATACCATAGTGACTTGGCTTTGGGGTGGTTTCTCCGTGGACAATGCCACCTTAAATCGTTTTTTTAGTCTTCATCATTTACTCCCCTTTCTTTTAGTAGGCGCCAGTCTTCTTCATCTGGCCGCATTGCATCAATATGGATCAAATAATCCATTGGGGGTACATTCAGAGATGGATAAAATTGCTTCTTACCCTTATTTTTATGTAAAGGATCTAGTAGGTTGGGTAGCTTTTGCTATCTTTTCTTCCATTTTTATTTTTTATGCTCCTAATGTTTTGGGGCATCCCGACAATTATATACCTGCTAATCCGATGCCCACCCCGCCTCATATTGTACCGGAATGGTATTTCCTACCGATCCATGCCATTCTTCGTAGTATACCTGACAAAGCGGGAGGTGTAGCCGCAATAGCACCAGTTTTTATATGTCTGTTGGCTTTACCTTTTTTTAAAAGTATGTATGTACGTAGTTCAAGTTTTCGCCCGATTCACCAAGGAATATTTTGGTTGCTTTTGGCGGATCGCTTACTACTAGGTTGGATCGGATGTCAACCTGTGGAGGCACCATTTGTGACTATTGGACAAATCTCTCCTTTTGTTTTCTTCTTGTTCTTTGCCATAACGCCCATTCTGGGACGAGTTGGAAGAGGAATTCCTAATTTTTACACAGAAAATGAAAACAGATCAAATGATTACCAGTAGACAACTCGT